ATGCGTTGACTCTTCTCCACAAATCATAAGGATATTGGCACTTTATATATACTTTTTGGGGTGTGATGTGGTATGGTGGGAACGGGTTTATCTTTACTGATTCGCTTGGAATTAGGAACCGGGGGGGTTTTAATGGATGATCAATTTTTTAATGTTATTGTCACAGCACACGCTTTCGTTATAATTTTTTTTATGGTAATACCTATTATAATTGGGGGTTTTGGGAATTGAATAGTTCCTTTACTTATTGGAGCGCCCGACATAAGGTTCCCTCGAATAAATAATATAAGTTTTTGGTTACTACCCCCCGCATTTACTTTGTTAATTATTTCAAGTTTGGTTGAGGGGGGCGCGGGTACGGGATGAACTGTTTATCCCCCTCTTAGGGGGATTAGAGGCCATGGGGGGGCTTCAGTCGATTTAGCTATTTTTGCCCTCCATTTAGCCGGCCTTTCATCTATTTTGGGTTCTATTAACTTTATTACAACTATTTTTAATATACGGGCCCCGGGGTTGACATTAGAACGAATAAGGCTTTTTGTTTGGTCAATTTTAGTAACAGTTTTCCTTTTACTGTTATCATTGCCTGTTTTGGCGGGGGCAATTACTATACTACTAACAGACCGAAACTTCAATACCTCTTTTTTTGATCCTTCGGGGGGAGGGGATCCTATTTTATATCAACATTTGTTTTGGTTTTTTGGACATCCAGAAGTTTATATTTTAATTTTGCCAGGGTTCGGGATTGTTTCTCATATTCTTAGTAATTTTACAGTTAAAAACCCATTTGGAACTTTAGGTATAATTTATGCTATAATTTCAATTGGTATTTTGGGTTTTATTGTTTGAGCACATCATATATTTACAGTGGGGATAGATGTTGACACACGGGCTTATTTTACAGCTGCAACTATAGTTATTGCGGTCCCCACGGGAATTAAAATTTTTAGTTGACTAATAACAATTTATGGATCAAATGCTCCTTTAAATAGATCGGTGTATTGAGTTTTAGGTTTTATTTTTCTATTTACTTTAGGGGGCCTCACGGGTATTATTCTTTCAAATTCTTCCTTGGATATTATACTTCATGATACGTATTATGTAGTTGCACATTTCCATTATGTTCTTTCTATAGGGGCTGTTTTTGCTATTTTTGCGGGCTTTATTTACTGATTTCCTGTAATAACGGGTTTATTATTGCACGAACGGTTAGCAAAAATCCATTTTTTTATTATGTTTTTAGCCGTAAATGTGACCTTTTTTCCCCAACATTTTTTAGGCCTTGCGGGTATGCCCCGTCGTTATTCAGATTATCCGGATTCTTATTATCTGTGGAATCAAATTTCTTCCTATGGTTCTTTAATATCAATTTTTGGGGTTATGTTTTTTATATTAATTGTTTGGGAGGCGTTTTTATCACAGCGTGGAATTATATTTAGAGTGAACACAAACTATTCGCGCGAGTGAGGGGTGTACTTACCCCCAGATTTTCATACAAATGTTGAACCCTCTGTGGGAACCCAATAGTTCAAAATAATATTTACGGTTAGTTTTAACGTTCTCCGGGGTGTTACAAATTTTTAAGTTCAATTTATTTTTAAAATTCATTTATTTATGTTTATATATTTGTTTTTTAAAACACAAAGGGGCTGAGTGTGAACCGGTCTTTATTGTAAAAACCCTAATATATTTTAAATATGTTAGATAATAAAATACCATAGAAACTATAATATATACCAAGGGCGATTGGGGGTCCTGTAGGGACGAGGGTTACTATAATGTAATTTGTAAATAAAGTATGTTTGTACGGTTTAATTACAATAAATAGGTTCTTTGGATATTTACTACATTGTTTTGAGTTTAATTCTCGTTTTTTTCATTTATAAAAGTCGGATTTTGTTTTTCTAAATACCTTTTGCATAATGGCTTTACAATAAAATTTGAAATCGGGGGTCCCGAATTTGGGCGAGCTAGGGGGGGGGTCCTTTTAGGGTTTCAACGTGTGTGTATCAATACTTAGGTTTAAACTCCCCTTAGGGGTGACATACTACACAAGCTTCAGGATATCTGGATATTAGGTAAATAAATGTAGTTTGTAAGAAAGAAGGGGAGTGTTTAGGCTTCCCTTTATGAAAATTTTTTTTTTTGAGCGCATATTGATTTAAAAACAAATATTTTTTGGAAGCTATCATACTATAAAAAAGAATTTCGATAGTACCTTTTACCACTTTTAACTTCTAGGGTTGTTTTTAATGTATAGATAAGTATTACTTAAAAATATTGTAAGCGAACTCGGCAAAAATTCCCCTCGACTGTTTAACAAAAACATAGCCAACCGGATTATGGTAGGTGAAACCTGCTCAGTGATATATTTTAACAGCCGCAGTACTCTGACTGTGCTAAGGTAGCATAATAAATTGGCTTTTAATTGGAGTCTTGTATGAAAGGATAAACGGGGGGTAACTATTCCATAATATAATTAAAAAATTACTAATGTGGTGAAAATTCCCCAAAGGATAAAAAAGACGAGAAGACCCCTAGAATTTTTTAAAAAAGGGAAATAATCCTTTGTTTTGGCTGGGGCGGCAAATTTTCAAAAAACATAATTTTTAATATTTCACATGAACTTTTAGTGTTAGATTAAATTACCTTGGGGATAACAGCATAATATTTTATGATTGTGACCTCGATGTTGGACTAGGATAGGGCACCACTAGCCGTAGTGTCTATAAGTTCTGTTCGAACTTTCTTTCCTACATGATCTGAGTTCAGACCGGCGCAAGCCAGGTCAGATTCTATCTTTTATCATCTTTAAGACAGTACGAAAGGACAACCTAAAGTTTTTTGGCTTGGCAGACATTATGCAACCGATTTAGGTTCGGGAGATATATATATATAGCTGTAGAAGAAGTTCCGACGAACGTAAATTTTGGGGATTTAAAACTTAGATTCTCTAACTTCTAACGGCATGTACTTTAATTAAAAGGCCTAGTTTGCAATTAGACATTGGTGTTACCCGTACCGTTGTGAGGGGGTTGGGTTTGTTAATTTCTATAATTTCAATTTCATTTTTATGAATAGGGGCCCCCTTACCTTTACTGGTGGGTACACTCTTTTTAAGGGTGTGTTATGTATTTTTAATTATTAAAATAGCTAGCGCATGGTACGCGTATGTGTTGTTCCTTCTTTATGTTGGGGGTTTAATGGTACTATTTATTTATGTGTGTATATTAAGAAGAAATCAATATACTCTACAACTCCCTTTTTTGCGGGGGGGGTTTTTAATGTTGGTGGGGGGGTTTTTCTGCGATCCTTTAGCTCCTTTTTTAACGGAGGGGACTAGCACTTTATGTTGAAGAGGAAGAGACCTTCCTTTAGCTGTATTGTTAGCCTTGGTTGTTCTCCTCCTTGTGGTTTTTTTGGGTTTAGTTCAAATTATAAGGGGTTCTTCTGTAATTTTTCCTTATGCATTGAAGTCCTAGTAAATATCGTTGGCCCCTTCTATTAGTTCCTCTTACCATTGTAGTATTTTTGGGAATGTTTAATATTGCGGGACGTGCAAACACTTATATTGTGGAGTATGTTTTTTACAGGACCCCCTTAAGCTTCTCATTTATTTTCCTATTTGACAAATTTAGTACTTTATTTACTTGTGTTGTATTATTAATTTCTTTGAATGTGTTCCTTTTTGCTTGTGAATATATAACTTCGGATAAAAATTTTAGACGTTTCATGTGGATTTTGGGGGGCTTTGTATTATCTATAATTCTATTAATTTTGGGGGGGTCTTATATTTCGCTTTTGGTAGGGTGAGACGGTCTGGGGGTGTCTTCTTTTTTTTTAATTATTTATTACCAAAGGGGAAAGTCTCTTTCAGCAGGTTTTATAACCTTGTTAATTAATCGAGTAGGGGATATTTTAATTATATTAGGATTGTATTTTTTATGAGGGGGAGGCTCTTTAGGAATGTACTCCCCATTGTTGTTAGGGTCCGCGTTCCTTACTATTACAGGTTATGCCGCTTTAACTAAAAGAGCGCAATACCCCTTCAGTGTTTGGTTACCCGCCGCAATAGCGGCGCCTACACCTGTTAGGGCTTTGGTACACTCTTCAACTTTAGTTACCGCGGGGGTTTATTTAATTTTTCGATTAAATCATACATTGGGGGGTCAGACCTTAATTTTTTTATTTTGTGGAGCCCTAACGTGCTTTTTGGGGGGCGCCGCTGCCTTATATGAGAATGATTTAAAAAAAATTATTGCACTTTCAACACTTAGCCAATTAGGTGTTATAATATTTAGTTTGGGGTTGGGAATATGGTATCTTTCTTTATTTCACCTTATAACACATGCCATATTTAAAGCGATATTATTTCTTGTGGGGGGCCTATTAATTATGAAGGGTTTTGGGAGGCAAGACATCCGAGGGCTGGGAAATTCATTGAAGGGGGATACTTTTCTGACTGTTTTTTTTATTTTTTGTGTTTTAAGATTGGGGGGTTTGCCGTTTGTTAGAGCTTACTTATCAAAACATTTAATCTTAGAAGCAATATTCTCACATAATATTAATATAATAAGTTGTTTTGTTTTTTTGTTGGGGAGCGCTTTAACGGTTAGTTATAGTTTTCGCTTACTTTATCAAATACTATACCCCCGTTTTTTAAGCTCCCCGCCCTTGGGTGTTTTATTAAAACCTTATAGTTATTTACCTATGGTTCTTTTATCTTTTTTTACTTTATGTGGAGGTAGGGGGGTTATAAATTTAGGGGAAATGACATCCTCGACCTTGGTACCCCCTGAGTTTAATATTTTTATACTTCTTTTTGGGGGTTTGGGTTTTTTAATGTTTTTTACGGCGGGCTTGTACGTTCAGCGAAATAAAGTCTTTTTATACACATTATTCTTTAGTACAAACATAAGCATGGGAGCGGTAAAATTTTTAAATCTCTGCGCAACCTCGGTCCAAAAAATAAATATAGGTTGAATTGAACCTTGTAGACTAAACTTGGGGGGGTGAAAACGATTTAGGTGGTTATTACATTTAAAAATAGGTTGACTTTATGTACCGGGGGGCTACCTTCGCCCCTTTTTAACTGTTCTTCTCTTTTTTGGTTTTTTTTATTATAGGTCTAACTAATTGCTTATGTATTATATTAGCGGTTGCCTATTTTACCTTACTAGAGCGGAAAATTTTGGGGTATATTCAAAACCGTAAGGGGCCCAATAAAGTAGGTTTTGCGGGTTTTTTGCAGCCCATTAGAGATGCGGTAAAGTTACTATTAAAGGAACTAACAGCTCCTTTTGGAAGAAATGTTCTCTTTTTCCTAACTCTTCCCCTGGGGGGTTTAGTACTAGGTTTATTACTCTGATATTTATACCCCTGGGGGGGGGCGCTTAGTTTTCCGTTTTTTGGGGGCATAATTTTTTTATGCCTAAGTTCTTTAAGGGTATATATTACAATATTTTCGGGGTGAGCTTCCAACTCTTTATACACTTTTTTGGGGGCGTTACGGGCTAGCGCCCAAACAATCTCTTACGAAGTGGTGTTAGCAACTATCTTAATTTTTCCTATAGTTTTTAGAACAACATATAGGTGAAATCATGTTATAGGGGTACTACCTGTATTTTGCGTTATACCTATATTATTTTGGGTTTGAATAACGAGCGCATTTGCCGAGACCAACCGAGCTCCTTTTGATTTTGCGGAAGGGGAATCAGAGTTAGTGAGGGGCTTTAATACAGAGTTTGGGGGGGGGCTCTTCGCACTGTTATTTTTAGGAGAGTATGCTGCAATTTTATTTATATCGGGGGCCAGGGTGGTGTGGTTTTTTCACTTTCCAGGAAATACATCTTGAATGGGGATTTTAATTTTGGGGGGTTTATCCTTAATTTTCTTAATCGCTCGGGGTGTATACCCACGATATCGCTATGACCTATTAATAATGCTCTGCTGAAAAAGGCTCTTGCCTGTTATATTATCTTTGCTGATATTTGTGCTTTTATTTTAATGATAAATATTAGTTGGACCTTAGCTTTGCTATTCTTATTAACTTTAATTATATTAACTAAAACTAAAAATCTTTTATCCTTAATTATTTTACTTGAAACCCTTACACTTACCGCTTTGTTGGTTTCTTTTTTTATTTTGATTACTTTTACTTATGGACCTTTTTTAATTCTTGGTGTATTTACATTAAGGGTCTGTGAAGCGGCTTTAGGGCTTTCATTAATAATTTCATATTTTAGAACCAGGGGTAACGATAGATTTAGGAATTTTGGGGGAGGGGGGTGAACTTTTGCGGAAAAATATTGTTATTAAAAACCTAAAAGAACTACCAACCCCCATTAGAATTTCAATTTGGTGAAATTGGGGCTCTCTTTTGGGGGTTATTTTAGTAATTCAATTAATCTCGGGATTTTTTATCTCTTTACATTACACATCGTATTTGGAAAACTCTTTTGACTCTGTTATTCATCTTTTACGGGATGTCCCGGGGGGTGTGTATTTGCGCGCGTTACATGCAAATGGGGCTTCGCTTTTTTTCTTAATACTTTATACACATATTGGTCGGGGTTTGTACTATCAAAGGTATGCGCTTCAACCCCAAACATGGTTAATTGGGGTTAGTATTTATGTTGTATGTATGGCAACGGCTTTTTTAGGATATGTATTACCCTGGGGACAAATATCATATTGAGGCGCTACAGTAATTACAAACCTTATCTCAGCAATCCCTTATTTTGGGGGGGACATAGTAATTTGGGTGTGAGGGGGATTTGCGGTGGGTCAACCTACACTTACACGCTTTTTTGCTTTACATTTTATTCTTCCCTTTATTATCGCCTTAATATCACTTTTACACTTAGTTTTTTTACATGAGAAGGGCTCAACCAACCCCCTAGGAGATCAAAATCATTTAGGTAAAACAGTTTTCCATCCCTATTCAACCTGAAAAGACTTGGTAGGGTTTATTTTGTTGTTGGGGGTTTTATGTTATCTTATTTTTTTTGCTCCAAACCTTTTAATTGATCCTGAGAATTATGTGGCCGCTAACCCTATAGTTACGCCGCCCCATATTCAACCGGAATGATACTTTCTTTTTGCTTACGCAATCTTACGAGCAATTCCTTCAAAGCTAGGCGGTGTAATTGCCTTGGTTTTTTCATTTGCCTTTCTATATTTACTACCTTGAGGGGGAATCTTCAAAGCGTACCCCGGAGCTTTTAATTGGTTACATACCTCATTTTTTTTCGTTTTTTTTTCAAGTTTCGTTTTACTAACTTGATTGGGGGCTTGCGCCATTGAAACCCCCTATGTTGAAATAACACCGTGGGTTTCTTTAGTGTACTTTATAACACCATGAATTTTAATAATTATTTCGGGGGGGGGCCCTAAAGTTTTAAGGTTTTTATTTAGTTTAGGAAAATAAATACTTGTCAAGTATTAGAGGGCGGGGCCAGTTTAGTATTAGTTTACATAAAACCTTAAATTGCAAGTTTAAAAAAGGGAAGTCCTTACTATTCTTTAAATAGCTTACAAAAGCAATGCTTTGAAGAAGCATAGTCGGGTTTCCCTTTAAAAAATGGCTTTTTTTAATGAATGGAACTTATTATCTCCCGCGTCTTTTGTGCAGGCCGAAATAATTTTTTTTCACGATCATGCTTTGGTATTATTGGTGGGCATTTTGGGTTTAGTTTTTTTGATAGGGGTAAAATTAATTTTAAATACTTTCTCCTCGCGGTTTTTAATTGAGGCGCAAATGTTGGAGACTGTATGGACTATTGTCCCCGCTATTTTATTAGTATGACTCGCGTTACCTAGTTTACGTTTACTTTACCTTTTAGATGAACAAGGAGGGCAAAGAAATATTTTAAAAGCCGTGGGACACCAGTGGTTTTGAAGTTATGAGGCACCCAGATTGGGGCATCTTTCTTTTGACTCTTACATAGTACCCCAAAATGATTTAACATTTGGGATGTATCGCTTACTTGAAGTTGATAACCGCCCCATAATCCCTGTAGGATTTCCAACCCAGGTTGTAGTCACTTCAACAGACGTTATCCACGCGTGAGCCGTTCCGGCTTTGGGGGTTAAAGTGGATGCGGTTCCCGGCCGTTTAAATAATTTAAATATTCATCCTTTTTCCACGGGGGTTTATTATGGGCAATGCTCAGAAATTTGTGGGGCAAATCATTCTTTTATACCTATCTCATTAGAGGTGGTCCAAACAAATGATATATATTTTAGTGGCTGATTATAGGCGTAAGATTGTAAATTTTATAATGATTTTTCCTAGGCCGGTAAGTTAAGAAAACTGTAAACCTTCAAAGTTTAAAATGGGGCGCCCCGGTTTATTATTAGTAGTATAATTATTACGGCTCCCCTCCAAGGAGAAAAACTCATTAGAGCTAGTTATGTAGGTTATTTAAACTTTAAACCTGTGGTGTTTAAAATCCCCCGGGCGTAACTCAATTTATAAAAAAATTTTCCTGAAAGCCCAAATCTTTCCGTGCGGAACACCCATAAATTAGTGTAGTAAACTATATTAAGCGCTTAAAGCCTATGCACTATTCTGCCAACACCAAAAAATAATGGGGGGGAAGTTTGAGGGTGGAGGGTTTTTAAAAACCCCCCTTTTACTTTTTTCTCTGAGAATACAAATACTAAAGTTAATCTAGCCAAAACAAAAAATATTAATAAGAAAATTAAAGAGCCCCAAGCGGGACTTAATTGTGGCATATTGGCTATAAAATCTTCTAATTAACATTTAGATGCTTTATTTAAGCTATAACCAAAAGGATGTTCTGAAATGTATAATGTAATTAGTAAACAGAAAATGTAGGTTTGAATACCACAAACAAAAAACTCAAAAAGTGTGTAACCCCCCATTAAAACTAAAACTAAAACTACACCATAACCCGTTGTCAAAGAGACAAGTAAATTTGCAATTAGGCTTATAACAATATGTCCCGCCCTAATATTTGCAACCAACCGGACAGTTAGGGTTAAAGGACGGATAAGTAATCTAATTGTTTCAATTAAAACTAAAAAGGGAATTAAAGCTAAAGGGGCCCCCGCGGGGGCCAAGTGAGCCGCGGCGCTTTTAAAATTAAAAAAAAATCCCGAAATTAAAATTCCCCCCCAAATCACTAAACCCAATGTGCTAACCCCCCAAAGGCTTGTTGTAGGGCTAAATATATAAGGGTATATTCCCCCTAAGTTTAAAAAGATAATAACAATAAATAAAGAACTAACAAGAGACCCAATAAAAGGGTCTTTGGTGTGTGGCCCCCGCGAAAAAGTGTTTAATCATGTTTTAAATCTCTGCCCCGGGACGCCCCCACCCCACGTTTGTAATAATATTAACATAGTAAAAGGGGCAAAAAACACTAAAAAATTTAAATTACCATCTAACCTTGAAAAAAGATCTCCACGCAATGATATAGGGGGTACCCAATCTGTAGGTCGAAACTACATAGCCTATGCTTTCTATATTTTTAGAAGGTCTCATTTTTGCCACGAAAAAGCAAAGTAATTTTTATACTATAAAAACAGAAACAGTTTCCACTACTTCTACTATGTTACGACTTGTCCTATCTTTGATAGGAATGACGGGCGATTTGTGCACAAACCCCTCCATTATTCATTGTTTATAACTTATGACAATTACTGTTAAGTCCATCTTCAACCTGTTTTTAAAAAGGGATGGGAAAAAATTTAATATTGTAACTCGCCAAATCTTTTACATAGGTTGCACCTTGATCTGTCATTTTTGTTTTACAGAATAAAACAACTTTTAAAGTTGTTTTTATGACGACGGCATACAAACTTTAAATAAAAGTTGCTTTTCTTGGTGGTTATCATTTATATGGTAAGTTCCCCTAAGATCTAAGATTGCCGCCATGTTGTTTAAATTTTAATATTTCTAATATTACATCCCTAATTATAATTTGTAGTGTGGATAATGGGGTATCTAATCCCAGTTTCTCTTCAAATTTAATGTTGTGTCGGGCAAAATTCTATTTCACAGTAAATTCTGCACTGGGGGGTGGTTATAATTGAATTAATTACTATAGCATAGGTATGACCGCGGATGCTGGCACCTATTTTTCCACATTAAAAATGATACTAAATCTATATTTCTATAATATTTAATTTTGTAAACTGGAACCTCAATAAATACCATATTTATTTTTATTATATATAATTGGAAGCTTCAACAAACTTGTGTAATATGGACCTGTGCGCCGCACATGTTACCGGCTCGCTGATTCTTGACCTCGGGGGTGCCACCCGATTACGCCAAACGAAGCTCATTTATACGGCTTTTACAGGAGAAACTCTTTTTTGGGTTATGGGCCCAACAGCTTAACTAGCTTACTGTAATTAAAGACTTACTCAGTCAATTTTTCCTTGATTATACTCAACTAATAAACCCCTTAGGAGTGTGAAAATGAACAGGAAAAAGGCCCACATCAAAAATGGATTTATGCTCCCTAAAATCTTCCTAATTAAGGGAAATAATAAACATACCTCTACATCAAAGACCAAAAATAAAACAATTAAAATGTAAAACCGCACCGAAAAACTTATGCGAACTGCCCCCAAAGGATCGAACCCACATTCAAAAGCGGTCTTTTTTTCAGAGGAAGGGGGGGGAGCCTCGCCTAGGAAGTAAGCGGCCCCCAAAAAAAATAATGAAATTACCCCCGCGGTCCCCAATAACACCCTAAACATTTACAAGTTTTCTTGCCATGGCAAAAGCCTTTAGAGATTTTCAAAATCCCCTAAAATAAAAAGTAAAATTTGGGCTGCTAACTTAAATTTGGGTGTAAATCCACTTTTTTTTGGGTTTTTTTTTGATTTGCGGTTGTGTTGTTAGCATTTTTTGTAGTATAAATTGACTGACAACTTTAATGATATCTATTCTCCTTTTATTAGGGGCGGCTTTAAATTTAAACGGGCATCTAAATTATATAGAAGTTGGATTCATATTGAAACAAGACAAAATTAGGGCGGTATTAATTTTTTTAACATTAATAACATGAGTACTTGTATTGATTTCGACACGGGATGATCACAATACTTATCACACTTTTTGGGTAAATTTAACAGTGTTATTTTTAGTGTTTGCATTTAGTGTAGATAATATTTTAATATTTTATTTTGCCTTCGAGGCCGTATTAATTCCCGTTTTTATTTTAATTACGTGTTGGGGCTATCAACCCGAACGTTTTCAGGCGGGATTTTACATAATACTATATACTGTTGCCGCATCTTTCCCTTTATTATTGTGTATTCTTTACCTAAAAAGAGAATTTAATACCTTGTGTATTTTTATAATAAAAAATGAATTAGGGAACGTAACACCTTTTTTGTATTGATTTTTTGTTCTGGCTTTTTTAGTAAAACTACCTATTTTTGGTTTCCATTTATGATTACCTAAAGCTCACGTCGAAGCGCCCCTTTCAGGGTCCATGTTTTTAGCAAGAGTTATACTTAAGTTAGGGGGTTATGGTTTATATTTAGGCCAAGGGGTTTTAGAAGGGGATTCTTTTACAAATTCAAACATTTTATTAGTTTCGATAAGTTTAGTGGGGGGGGTAGCCGCTAGCTTTTTATGTATTGTTCAAAATGATATTAAAGCTATAGTGGCTTATTCATCTGTTGCACACATAAGGTTAGTCATCGCAGGTTTAACACTTGGGAGTATGTGAAGGGTAAATAGGGCTTTATTAATAATGTTTGCTCATGGTTTTACTTCGTCTTGTATATTTTTATTAGCTTATATTACATACAAGTGAAGGGGCAGTCGTAGTTTTTCCTTAAGGAAAGGGATATTAAGGGTTAACCCTTTAATAGGATTGTGGTGGGTTTTAGTATTAATATATAATATAGGGGTCCCCCCATCGTTAAATTTTTTTAGTGAGATTTTTATTTTCCCTTTATTATTTAGTGCTGGAGGATTTTTATGAGGGGTGATAATAGGTATATTATTATTTTGTGGGGTTCTTTTTAATATGCTTTTATATGTAAAAGTAAATCATGGACCCCTAGGGGCGGCATCTAGTATTTTTAGGAACTTCAAAACCTATTATTCTTTGGGGGTATTACTTCATTTATTGCCGTTGGGTTTTCTTTTAAAACTTTACCCTTTTGTTTTATAATCAGTAGGAGCCTATTGACCACTAAGAAAAACATCTATGATTTACAAAATCATTGCTTTCTTTAAGCTATTAGTAGAGGACCCTCATCAGTAAATACAAACATATAAAAACAATCAAACCACATCTACGAAATGTCAATACCAAGCTGCGGCGAGGAAACCTACATGATGGGTTCTTCTATATTGTAGTAAATATAAACGGAAAAAGCACACAAATAAAAAAATGGCCCCCACGGTAACGTGAAGGCCATGGAAACCTGTGGCAACAAAAAAAGTACTACCATATACTCCATCCGAGATATTAAAAGTCGTTTCGTTATATTCTCCCGCTTGTAAAAACATAAAATATGCGCCCAATAAAACTGTAATACCTAATCCCCCCAAGGCTGATTTTTGTTTCTTTTCAACGATTCTGTGATGCGCTCAAGTGATTGAGACTCCCGAGAGTAAAAGAACCCTTGTGTTTAATAATGGGACTTGAAAAGGAACTAACGGAAGAATACCTCTAGGGGGCCAAACTCCCCCAATTTCGGCTGTAGGGGCTAGTCTTCTATGAAAAAATGCCCAAAAAAAAGCAAAAAAAAAACATACCTCAGATAAAATAAATAAAAGAACCCCTAGTTTTAGACCATTAATTACGGGGACTGTATGATTACCTTGATAAGTTCTTTCCCGAATAATATCGCGTCATCATAAATAAGCAAAAAATGCGGTGGCCCTAATACTCAACCCCAAAAGGAAAAAATTATGTGCTCGCGTAAACATAAAAAACCCCACAGGTATTCCCATAATGGTAAGAGATGTTAGTAAAGGTCACGGGCTGTATTCTACTAAGTGGTAGGGGGTTCGGTTCATATAAGTGAACGATATGGGTGTAATTTGTGTGTAATTTATCTTGCAGCCGCCGGCGGACGGGTGTTGTTGATGTTGACATAATCAGTACTTTGTACTGCTGCATATTGGTAGCACTGGAAATACTTTATTTATTAGTTATTATTTTGGGTTTAGTCCTTAGCCTTTCTAGAACGATCTGGTGAGGTGTTTGGGGGGGAATGGAAATTTCCATGTTGGGTTTTATGTTTTATTCTTTTACAAAACGTGGGGGAAAAAATTCCGAAGGACTTACACTTTACTTTTTATTACAAGGGTGGGCTAGTATATTACTGCTTTTTTTAGGACTTTATGTTTATGAGGGGGGTTTTTTTCCGGATTGGGGGGTCCCTTTATTTTTAATTATTTTACTTGTAAAGCTAGGGTCTTTCCCTTTCCATTTTTGAGTAATGCCTGTTATTAAAGAATTGAGGGTTTGGGGTATATTTATCCTTTTGGGTCCCTTGAAAATCATCCCTTTATTTATTTTATATGATTTGAGAGGCTCGGAAAGTATAAGTTTTAGAGGGGTATGTTTTGCGGGTATTTTAAGAATAGTCGTAGGTTCATTTTTAGGACTTAATTGTAATACTTTTTCTACTGTTTTGGGGGCATCATCCATCGCGCATACAGGGTGGTTAATCCTAAGGGTTTTGTGGGGGGGTTTCCCTTTCTACTTAGGTGCTTATTTAATTAGAAGATTATTGGTTTTTGGGGCTTTAAAAAGGGGCAATAAAGTTTTAAGCGCTCTAGGTATTTTCTCAATAAGGGGCCTACCCCCTTTCATTTTATTTTTTTCAAAAATTAACGTGATAATATACGTTTTCGAAGAAGCATCCCCCGCGATTATAATACTATTATTAGCAACAATGGTTTTTAGGGTTGTTCTTAGTTTAGTATTCTATTTAAAATTTACGTCATCTTTTTTATTTAAGTTTTTGGATTTGGGTTTTGTTCCTTTAACATTACTTATTTGTGTAAATGTTGTATTAGGTGTACTATTTTTGAGGATATTTAATATTAGCTGAATAGCTTTAGACTTTTGATCTATTTACGTCATCTTTTTTATTTAAGTTTTTGGATTTGGGTTTTGTTCCTTTAACATTACTTATTTGTGTAAATGTTGTATTAGGTGTACTATTTTTGAGGATATTTAATATTAGCTGAATAGCTTTAGACTTTTGATCTAAAAGTGGGGTTCCCCATATTAATAA